TCTCTAAGCGCCTACGTAGTCGACTATCGCTAATGACTTTTATTGTGTATCGCAATCGGACATCTTTCCGCAATTTTACATCTTGCCCTTTTAAAAGGGGCAGAGACCGAGAAAAAAGGATTTGGAGACTCAAGTGTAAAAATGCCCACGGAAAAGGCGGAGTTCTTAAGACGACGAGTTAGAAAGGTAGGGTGATTTAGCGGAACAGGCCTCCCTCAATGGAAGCAGCCGAAGCCCACTCCACTAATTGAGAGTGGCTAGCTTAACTCTGAGGAAGAGACCGAAGAAATGGCAATGGAGTGAGAAAAGTATGACCCTTTTAAGGCAAGGTGGAGTAGCAAGCTTCTTCTCCCCTCTTCTCTCTTTGAATCGGCAGCTGGAACGTCTGCCCTGATCAATGCGAAATTGATCAATATGGGATCATGATTTGATTGAAAATTTGTAAGTCATCAGAGAAGGGAGATTTAACAGAAAACCTTTATTTTGAAATAGCAGCTCCAGTAGAGTTATATTCCTATTCTGAGGCCGCTTAAGCCGCATTATTTACGCAATTTCTCAGTGTGGAGTGAGGTCTGAATTCTCAATTTAGCTATTGCGTAAAATCTAAGATTCTAACCTAGCTATCTATAAAATCTTGGAATGAAAACAAATAACTTAGCAAAGAGAGATGGCAAGAGGAACGGGCTCAGGGCCTACTAGTCTTATTTAAGAAGACATGGAGCTTGGGGCGCTCGGTAGCGATTTTACTTGGACCAGCATCGAGTGAACATTTTGCCAACGGAAAGGGGCTTGGCTTTGAAGCCGTAGCTAGCTAGACTAATGGAGCAGATGAATCTGCGGCCTCTGGTGGGATTGCTGCTAGTAGTCTAGTTTTATATTTATATACGAAAATGTATACTCCAAAATCTCAAATTGAAATCGCTTTTTTCACAGCTGAGTGAATTCCGAAAGGAGAAGAGGCAGTGTCGGAAAGAAAAGCTTTCACGTGGCAATCGAGCTGACAAGGCATGGCATGTAAATGGCGGGATGCTAAGCACTCAGGTTGCTTTCTCTTCTATCGGACGTAGGTCCGGAGTTCCCCATGGAACGACAGGAGTTCTTTCTCGTCTCGAGTTGAGCTTGCTATTGCCCCCACAGTCTTGAACAGAAAAAGTAAACCCTTACTCTACCTCGGGTCGGCATACCGAACCAAAAGAAAAGGAGTAAGTAAGCAGGAGAAGAAAAAAGGAAAGAGAAGTAGATCTCAAAATAAGCTTCTTCTCGGCTGATGCTTGTGGCATAGTCACCTCATACGTCGTATATTGAAGGAGATGTTCTTTCACTCCAGTAGTAATGGGCGGATTTCCTTATTCCGGCATGGGACTTGGTCAACCCCAAGAGTTCCTTACAAATCGGACCTTAAAAAGTCTCCACCTAGGGATAAGATTCTTCATTGCACGAACTAATAAATCCGTTCCTTCTAAGCTTTTTGGGGGCGTTCGGTAGCGATCTTATCAAGGAATTGGGACAACCGCCCTAGTATTACCTTTAGCCCGCTTCTTCCGCGTAAGGATCGGAAGCAAAATTTTCTAATCATAGAATTTTTTTTTCTTTCTCTTACGCAATAAAAAGTCCCACAATAGGAGCTCAAGTAGTTAAAGAAGCTGAGTTAGAAAAGGGAGAGCAAGAAATAAGTTTAAAGAAAAAAACCTCTTACGAAAGAAGCACCTTGGAAAATCCATCGAAGAAGTTTTAAAAGCCCTCGGTTCGGTGGCCAAACCAACCCAAGCTATAGAGATGTTCCACAAACATCTTACTTGAAGCTCTGTGTAGACGAAGAGACAACTCTTTGAACTAGAAAGAAGGTACCGGCAGTACCTAGACAGATGAAGAAGTACCTGAACATGGCTCAAATTCCACCCACATCCCTGGATAAGGGGTCTCTCAGTCTGGTCTGTTTCCAATAGAGCTCTTCCCGGAATTTCTATTTCTTTTATTGGTATATATCTCGTTCAAGGTAGGAGATTGCCCTTATATGCTCTTCGAGAAGTAGCGGCTCTCGGGGGAGCGGATCAACAAGCAAGCCTTGCCCAAGTCATGCGGGGCGGGGAAGACTAAGCATCATTCAGAGCCCAGCCATTCCCGGCTCAATATCTCTATTTCCAGTGATCAATGAATCCTTCGGACACTCGATTCCAGTCCCACCTAGCCCCTCTGCATCTCTCCCAACTGGAACAGATAGGAACGAATGGAAGGCAACTCCACCTTCTGGCTCCGATCCCACTTGTTCATACTTCTAGAATGTGCAGAGGTCTTGCTAGAGCCTCGCAGCAGAAGCGGATGTGAAGGCCATTAAGCCACCTGCTGATCTCCTCCCCAGCTCTCAAGACATCCTCTTTCTCTCTTCGTTCCGATGCGGCAATGACCATGAGCAAGCAGATCCAATACCTTTCATTCTCTCTCCCGGTGACCCAAACTCTCTTTCTTCTTGCCCCCCTTCTCTAGCCAGTGAACCCATAGCTGCGCTCATCAGCGACCGGTACCAACATCTCTTCTTTCTTCCTATCCTGGCCAGGCAGCAACTGCTCACATCCAACTCCAAGGCAGAGGTCGGACCTGGCAGCTCTAGCAGTTCGGCTTGAAGACAAGACTCGTTGCCTAAAACCTTTCCTTAAGTCACTTTTCGAAAGGGGGTAGAGGAAGATTGACCGACCTAGCTACTTGCCTTATTGAATATGGGGGGCTGCGGCGGAAGGTTTAGAATCCTGTTCCTGTCACTTAATACGTCCTGTATTTCACTAGCTTACTGGCGAGGCAAGGAATCAGTCAGCTAATTCAGCCGTTGAACCCTTACTATAAAAAGAAAAATCCTTCTTCTTAATCTTAAAAGAAAGCCCTTCGTGTAACTCCATGCCTAGTTCTCGGCTTATCTCCGGGAAGCTTATGATCGTCTTCATATTCATGAGATGAAGATCCTCTCGTGGTAATATCATAGACTGAAAGTTCAGTCTTTAGTTTAGTAGTGAGAGACTTTCTTTCATATTCAGTCTTATGCTTTGTTTTCTCTTTCCTGATCTCACCTCCGCTTGCAACTTGACTACTAGGGTTGCTGACGGTTGGGCTAACTCGGCTTTAGGCCTTGTTGTCTAAGTCTAAATCTTCTTCTCCCCCGCTCTCGCAGCCATACACATGCCAATCTTCTGAGTTCGCAAGAAGGTCAAACTAAGGGATGGAAGTTAGGCGAATTACATAACCTCTCTTTGTTGGCTTAGTTAGCCTGGTCTCGCTAGTTACCCGATCAAGCATCTTCTGGAATAGTTAGTCTGCTTCCTACTCTTTTGAGAGGTCTGTTGAGCTGGGAAACTCCTCTGGGCTCCTAACCTTTAGCCGGTATGAACTCAAGCCTAAAAAAAAAGTATCATCCCGTGCTTTCGGGCTTAGTCCTTCCAATCGGATTCTTGGCAGATCGTCTGCTATTTAAGATTCAAATTCAAAGTATGATCTTGGTAAGCTGCTACCAAACCGGATTCTCACCTGCTTGAAGATCCCAACTATCCAATTGGATATCTCTTTTCGGCTTAGTCGTGAAAAGAGGAAGTCTCCCTTAGCTAGGGATGGATCTCTCCTATTTAGATTTAGTTTCAATGGTTGCTGGTGAAATGCTACTTTACAAGACACAAGACAACTGACCAGGGCAATCCCGACTCATCAGATGCTTATTGGGATGCCACTAAACAAGCTAATACCAGTTATTTTATTTTCTTGCTCCTCCATAGAAGTTCTTGGAATGCCTCTTTGTCACAGAAAGAGAGGCCTACGAGACTTATTCAATAAAAGAGAAGCCTATATCTGCCTACTCTACTTCACTTCTAACTAGTAACTAGTGCCTTGCCTACTGTCTTTGAATAATGCTTCACTCCAAGGCAGCTTATTAGAGCATTGAATTGACCTCTAGTATCTCATCACTTATCAGATGGTTTTAACAGGCTTTCTACTAAATCAAAAGACTACTCGCTACTAACTTAAGGCTTCTTTCGAAGAAGCCAATTCGATGCACTTCCTTGATTGACCGAAAGGCAGGCCCAAGCAGAGACAACTAAAGCTTGAGCTTACCTCAGATGCATGTGTTAAGCATATAACTAGCGAGCGAACCATACTTCGGATATCGCTCGGAGCAAGGCCAGTCGCTGGATTAAGACTAACAAACCGACCATTCCTTATCAAAGGCCCAGCAAGAAACGTCACTACGTACCTCGGCCTCAGTGCGTCCTACTTGTGTCGTTCGTGTTTGTTTTAAGCCTGCTATGCATCCTTGCTTCATCTACCATTCCTGACAATCCATTTCTGGTATGCCCGCTGCTTCGTCCAAAATGACTGAAAATCCATCCTATCTTTATTGGATCATACCCCCTTGGACTGGAATTCTTTTTTTCCTGGGGCTTTCAATGGGACCATGCCTTGGATTTCAATCCGAGATCATCCCTTGGGGTTAGTTCATTCTCTTGCTTAGTTGATCTCTTGCTTAGTTTATTCCATTTACTGCCCCTCTTTTGCTTGATGAAAGACATCCTGGCAAAGGCCGTGTATATTTGTAAAAAAGGGGGACTTGAATGGGTCCGATGGCTCGATGACTGGTGTGCCTGAAAATGTGATGGATAAATGGGCTTTTGAAACTCGATTTGTCGCAACAATAGGTATTGTCTCCGCCTTTTCAAGTAGGGATCATCTCTCAAGTGTTATGATCCTCCATTGCTGCTCGGTAGTGGCCTAAGGCTCAATGATTGATCTTATGCGCTAAGGCTAGCATCTCATCCCATCTTTCATCTTATTGCTTTGAGCTCTCTTCGGAAAAGTGTAACCTGCTGCTCCTTGATTTCACATAAACAACTGAGTGCCTTCTGCTCCTTTTGGTCTTCTCTTTCTGTGTCTATTGATCTCCTGCCCACTCACATTCTCTTTATCGAATCCTTCTAGGCAGATATGACTACTCCTGCTTGCTCTTGGCCTTGGCTGCTTAGAGACATCCCTTTAGTTCGTCTTAGAGAATGGAATTAGGAATTCTATTTTCGTCTTATTGTAGGTCGGTCATCTGTTCCATCTCTTGTTTGGTTTCTGGTACCGGTTTCAGTTCCTTTGTTCAAATCAATATCTATGTATATAACCTTCCCGGTTGTCCTGTTCAATCCGTTGTTCTTCTGTCTGAGGCAAAGGCGAATCCCTTATACTGTATACGGTCGAGCTGGCTTGGCTGGTACATCAAGCATATCGGCATATTTCTTTTTCGGTGTGGTAAAAATATCTCTCAATGTCAATCAAGTAATAGAATTCATTCCCACTGTCTGAGGAAAACGTGAAGAATTGCCGCTTGTAAGGCTCGTCGTTGAAGTCCCCGAAGAAAGGAAAAATAGGGCTATAAGTAGGCCGTTTGCTATAAGGGCTGCTCGCCTTTATACGGCTTGGCTTCGCTATCGCTCCTATGTAGTGGTCGGCCTTAAAAGTACTATTCCTCCCATCCCATAAAAAAATTCCTATTATCTAGTGCTAGAAGCTTCGCCAGAAGCAAGCAAGACGAGGTCGCTCTGCTTCGTAGACAAGGCTCGTTCCGTACTTGACTTACGAGCTCGTGTAGTACTCGCCCCTAGCAAGAAAACGACTGCGCGGCTACGGCTTTCGCGCGTCTGCGCTCAGTCCGTTGCTTGTTTGCTTGTTTACTTGTTTGCTTGTTCTCTAAAGGGGCCACTCCACTCGCTGTCTACTAAACGAGCGTTAGAGCGAGCGAGCGAAGCCTTCCATTTAGTGGCTTCCCCCCTTATCCCTCACCCTACTCTTTCATTTCCGCTTTAGCTTCCCCTGTATCTGGTATTAATAGAGATTTAACCCGAGAACCATAATCTTTCCTAGGAACAGCTTCTACGACGATAGATAGGGGTCAGGTTTGTTTGGCATCTATGCCCCCTGCCCTCCAAACAGTATGGGAGCCTTTCAGCTCGTACTGCTCACACTCCTAGATCTTCACGGCACCTCCTCCACCATAGTGTGAGCTGGGAGCAGCTCCGAAAAGCGAGGCCTACTTACAAATTCGCTTTCAACAACACCACGAAAAAAGTAAACTATGGTTGCCCACTGATCTGATCATAGGTGAAATCCAATCCCTTCGCCTCTCGGAAGCGAGAAAACGAGCAGCAAGCTGAAAAAGGCCTTTCCCCTTTTCATAAACGAAAAGCGCCTAGCCGTTGATAGTTTCTGTTGTCTTTGTAGAGGAACAGTACGATCTTGGACTGGCCCCCTTCGCATGACCTAGAAAGAAAAAGAAGTCCGTGCTACTATAAGGCCTCTAAACCCCTCCCTCAGGACACTGTTGCGTTGCCCATGGGGACGGGCTAGCCCCGACTTCCATAGGTCCTTGGTTCGACCTCCTAATGAGAATGGAGGTCCTTGCGCGGGCGTCTCATCCCTAAGACTTGCTTGCTCTGTATGGAGTGCCCCGTGGTTCCTCGAGTGCCAGCCGCAGAGAGGAATGCCATCAACTAGGGCGCTATTGGCCACTAACCACTCGCTCGCCGGCCGCTCGGGCTCCGCGTTTCAAGTTCGTTATCCTAACCGTCTCCTCTGCTCCACCGGGAGCCTGGCCCCTTCTTCTATATTATCTACTGCCTTGCTCCTCGGCTCCCTACAGCTCCAGCCGCTCGCTGTAATCGCTTGCTTTTCGGGTGGCTCGCACCCCGGGTGGTGCGGCTGAGCCAGAGTGGGCTCAGCAGTCGGCCTATGTTTCCGGGCGCACGCGTAAAGGCATGATTAGTTCCACAAATCTCACTGCACTGACCATAGTAAACCCCTTCTCGTTGTACCGAAATAGAGATCTGATTTAAACGACCAGGTACAGCATCACATTTGACACCTAAGGAAGGTACAGCCCAACTATGAGGTACATCAGCAGGTGTTACAATAATACGTAGATGAGTTTTGGCTGGTACAACCACTCTATTGTCCACTTCTAATAAACGTAATTGACCCAATTCTAGATCATCTTCTGGAATCGTATAACTGTCAAAAGTGAGTGACTGTTCATCGGAACTGTTATAGTCTGAATACTCATAAGTCCGATACCATTGATGTCCAATAGCTTTGATAGTAATGGCTGGATCTACTACTACCTCGTCCATTGAGTATAACAGAGCAAATGATGGTATAGCAATGAACATCGGGATGATACTAGGAAATATGGTCCGAAGAATCTCGATAGTAGTTCCATGAACAATCCTTTGCGGGATTGGATTTTTTTTATAGTGGAAATGCCATAAAGCGCGAACCAAGATCCGTGATACGAAAACAAAAATCAGAATGAGGAAGAAAAAGATATCGTGATGTAAGTCTATTATTCCTTGCATCATAGGTGTTGCTGCGTCTTGAAATCCTAATTGCCATGGTTCCGCTGCATCACAAGGAGCAATCGTGAGGAATAGCCTAAAAAGAACAATCATTTGCTTTCTTCTTCTTTTTCTCTCTGCTCCCCTTCAAAAAAAGAAAGAGAGACTTGTTGTAAATAGCCGGTTGGGTTTACCAACCTTTAAAGACATGGGAGTTTTGGTACATTGTTTGAGATTTGAAATAAGTCAGGACCGACTATCTCTATATAATATATATAATACGAAATATCTTGAAAGGCGAAGAGTGACTACTGATTTCAGTATAATAGGAAATGCTAGTGTGCTATTATAGGCAAGCAGTAATTATAATTATCATTTCGACTTTCATTTCATCGATTGGGAGTTATCTTGGAAGTTTGAGTCCAGTTTCTTCGATCTAGTCTTAAGCGCTCTAAGTGCTATCCTAATCTCTTTCAGGCTAGTTCCTTTCGATTGCAGTAAGTTCCAGACCAGTACTAAGATAAGCCCTTGTAAATGCAGTCAAGAGGTAAGTCTATCCAATTGCTTTCTAGCGCCTTACCAGGCCAGAAAAAGCCATCGATAAGCGCATCCCTTTTCTTTTTTTTTTTTCCCTGAGTCTGTTGGAGTGCTAAAGGAAGCAATCCCATCTAATCAAGTTCCAATCCTTCTGTCTTCCATTACTCCGAAACCTCCAGCCTTCCTTGAGGTTTGAGAGGGCCAATGGTTTCACCACTGAGTTTGAAACTATGGTGGGTTGTTTACGGCACGGCACAAGAACTTGGTTCAGCTTCAAGGATGGTGCTGTGAATATACTGAGTTAGTAGAGGTTTCTTATTACTTAACCAATGGAAGCATTCTCCACTATCCCAGGTAATTAGTACCTACTCTTACCCGCCTACTTCCTTTTATTTCCAAGGTATGAAGGTACTAAGAAGTAACGAGGCGCCGAATCAGTTAGGTAGAAGTTTATGTGATCACCTATGATATATCTGGTTGTTCTTTGGTTCTCTCTCCTTCCCCGAAATTTCCATTAAGGAATCTGTTCCATATGAAGAAAATGATCGAATTCTCACGTAAATTTGTAGAGCCTTTGGAGAGAGTTTCCTAGCTCTTCCAAGAGGCATGGTGACAGCAAAAGGATCTCGTGATCAGGCAATCCATAGGCTCACGTAAGATCTACATCGACCAGTATGACGAACCTTTCTTATATTATAGCCCTGCCCGCCACCCCTTCTTGTTTGCAACCCATATTCTTCAAGCTTGGCTTGACGCCAATCATCATTAGTCTTCTTCGACCACGGAGACAGGCTTGGGAAGGGAAGTCCTTAGGCCCTTGGTTTCATTCATTCTTTAAGGAATAAAGGTGCATTGTCCCACCGGTATCCCCCCAAGCTAAGCTGCTGGGAAGCGATTTTCAATTCAGAGTCAGAGGTGGTTTCAAGTGCGCCAAGCGTCTCCCTCAAGAGGTACTAATATGAATCAGTAAGGAAGTCTTCTTTCCCCCCAATCGTCTCTTTTAAGAGATGGGCTTTATAGAATCGGATGGCAAAACTAAAAGAGAAAGACTAACTAACACTCTCCATCCTTTCCACTATTTTATACGCTATTTGGCCAGAAAAGAACCTATCCGTCGCAAAACAATGGAAAGATTGTCTTTTTGTCCAAAATGTCATTTTCGGATATCCCAAGAACCTAGTCTTGCAAACGAGATGAGACGGATGGACTACGAAAAGAAGGGGCACTAATCTCATTCATGGGCAGAAGTTCCTTGTCCAATTCCTTCTACTGAAGAAGTCGCGATTCCCTGCATTAAACCTCCGAAGAGTGGCCTTCCATTATCTCTTTCAGGCTTTTCTGTGGGAAGACTTGAAGCCGTTGGCATTCCCCTATGCAGAGAGAGTTTCCGCAATAGCTAGATTCTCAAGCTCTGATTCACTTGCACCTTGAAATTGCATTAGCTGTTCCTTCTATGGCATCCTCTTAGACTCTTTCTATTCCATCAAAGATCCAAGCAGGGGATTCTGTAAGAACAAGACCGCTTACGCCGACATAACATATGTAACTTCCACTTCCTTTAGGAGATGCTTTTCAGGGACCAAAGAGAAGGCTTTTTTTTTATAGGTCAAATTGATCCTTTTGATGCCGCAGATCGTCTTCTGCATTCGATGGTTCCTGTACTGATACCTGCCATCCATATCCATACGTGCCTGCTACTGGTGCATGAATCCTATTTTCATCAATATTCAAGCGCTGGGCTAAGCACCTCTTAACAGTGAAAAGTCCCTCCTTGGGCTTTTAAGGCGGATTCGAGAACATGACAAGGATTAGTACTACCAGCGTCGTCTCCCTTGCCTCTTTCTCTTCCCGCTCAATTTGTTTACCGTGCTGATTAGACCCTTAAGAGGTGGATGAAGATCCCTTTTTGAATCTTTTTTGATTTCCTGGTGTAAGACTTGTAAGCGTTAGCACCTGGTTCAGACAGAGCATAAGTAGGCGAGCTAGATGAGAACCGGCCGGTAATTAAAGTGGATTCTGATCTTGCTTTCCCATAACAGTTTCTATTAAAGACTTGTCCTCTCCTTCTCATTCGAGTTTCACTCCTAGCATTCTTGTCTTCGGCTCTTCAAGCTGTCCTAGTTACGGGTTTAACATCTGATAAAGAGGCAGTCAGTCTTGGGTAAGAATTTCCATCAAGATATGAAAGAAGAAACTAAAGAAGAGCAGCTCCTGTGGGACTTGTTCCTCCCAGTTATCCTATTAAGGAAGAAGCAGACAAAAAGGCATAAGCCGTAAGCATCTCTCTCTTCAAGCAGGCACGCAAGACAAGAAGCATCGACGTGTGTGACATCAAAGGAGAAGTCAAGAGCAGGGTTTACAGCTATCAAGTCTTCGGGTAGGACATCTGGCCTAGTAGTTCCGGGTGACTCATTTTGAGTTAGAGCTGGTGTGGAACTTCTGGCTGACCCTTCATATACAAGGACTGATATTCGGCTTTCAGAGCCCAGTGACGACCTACTTGACTTGACTTTTCTTCTCAACCTTCCCCTATGATAACCTTTTTATACTCGCCCTCACCGGACAAGAAGGCATCTCCCACTCATAGGGAAAGAAGGTTTGAAGATGTCTTTCCCGGATCTAGAAGTTCACATCCGAGCCCAGCTTGCCCTGATAGATCTACTAGGTCTTAGCCCTCTCCATCAGCTTATAAGATGTTAATACCGTACGAGTCTTACTATGCCTTAGCCGGAGAGAGGGAAGATCCCTTTGCCTACCCCTTGCTTCTAAAAGTCTCGGAGCCGAGGGAGGACCCACTTTATACTCTTTTTCCAAGTCACTCTCCAAGTGTCACATCTGAGAAAGAGGAACTTGCAGTACTATGTGTTGGCCTCAGAACAGGTTACGGTAGGGGTCCAAGAGGCAAGCAACTTTGTTGAGGGTTCGGCTAGAGGACAGGAAGGAAACTCTGAGAGCACAAGGTAGAGCAGTAAGGAAAAGCTAGAAAGTCGTTGGTCGGCCAGCCTGTGAGCTAGAATAAGGGGGAGGAAAAGATAGAGCGTTAGCACCCGCTCCTAGTTCAAACCCTATTGCTCTTCTTAGGACAGCTCCTAGTCGAAGATCTTATACAGCTCCTGGTTTACCAGAGTGAGAGAAGGATGCAAAGCCGAGTTATAAAATGAGTTAATCTACAGGGGAAGAATTTACAGGTGGAGCACCTGATGCCTTGTAAGAAGGAGCGAAAGCAGCTCGACTGCAAGGAGAGGAGTGAAAAAGCCCTTTCCCTTTCTTTTACGCCTTTTACGGATCTCGGTACAAGAGCTCAAGACCTGACAGCAGCAAGACTTGGCGAGACAGCTAGTGGGGGAGACTTTGTTGAAGAAAATTCCCTTTTGCAGACCGTATGGCATCTTCTAGGGCAGGAAGTGATAGATCCCTTGGTCGAACCCAGAGTAGCGCCTTTCTTCCTCGCCCGGATGAGTCTTTTAGAACAGCCTTTTCCACAGCATCTCCTAGGACAGAAAAAAGGAGAGCAGACGAGTTAGCAGTTCTCACATTACAGACTTTCTCGGACCGAGAGAATTCATAAATCTTGCTTGTGGCACCTGACTAAGAGGCCAGGAAGGAAGAAGCAGTAAGCATTTCAAGGCAAGACCTTTACGCGGGGGAAGAATTTAGAGCTCCATCAGAAAAAGCATCATCTAGGGCATCAAAGGCATCTCCCTCATCAACGACTTTCGAGGAAGGGGGATACTTTTAAGAATAAGCAGCGGGTACCCTTTGACAGTAGGGATCAGACCTGGGGGACAGAAAAGCAGAAGCAGAAAAGAGTCCATCTCCCTCACCGGACAACAAGTTTCCAAGTTCCCCTCCCCAAAAAGCTTTAAGAGAGCAGATCCTGAGATTCTTGCCCCTTCCTCGAAACTTCTTGCTGCTTCGAGTTCATATGTTGGACTTGCCCTCACAGTTGCTATTATTGACTTTCCCGGGGGAATGAATCATTTAGATAGAGCTGGCTCTTCAATCAGCCATTCAACAGCAGACTTGGACCCGCTTGGGAACTCTTCCCGCTGCCTCAGACAGATCTTCGGGGACTTTTGAAGACCCAGTTTCTACTCCTTTTCTCGTGCTGATTGATTGTACAGCTCCTGGGTCAGCCTCCATAAAGAAGGATTCACCCACTTCTCCTATTAGAGACTTGCATGGGGAAGAATAAAGAGCTATAGCTCCAGACGAACGACTTGGCATTACCGGTTAAGGAGAAGGTCTTGAAGCTCGACTGATTAGAGAGTAGGTCTTGGTAAGGACAGTAAGCATTACAGATCCTGGTCCTGGGGAACAAGAGTCAGAGTTCTATATTAGGGGAATTGTCCTCACAGATAAGAAAGACTATGCCGGATCCGGAATTAGAGTAGCGACTTTCGTGGGATAAGGGGTTTCCGGACTTAGAAGCAACTCTCCGAGGACAGAAGGGGGCAAAAGCGCATTCTTATATAAATTTCAATGGGAACTTTATCAGCTCCCGAGTGTTGGAGTGAAGCTCCTGTCTAAGGGTTCGGGTATTAGTAGGACGACGTGGAAACCACCCGACCTTTAGGGAGAGGCGGTAAAGAGAATAGCTCGACTTAGAGTTTCAGGTGCCGGGATGGATAGGAGGCGGAGTCTCTACTCTGGTAAGGACCAAGTGACTTCATTAGCGTGGAGCTAGGCACGGTAAGCATAGAGTACCGGTGTGACTTTCTTCTTGACTTGACTGCTAGACTGCTTTCCTTTGGCGGTATCGTATCTAAGAGGTAGTACTTGGACCTGGCCTTTGACTGGGGACTTCCTTCTAGAAGCAAGTGTAGCGGGGACACTTCCAGATTCATTTCTTTTTTAGGGAAAGAAGCCGGCGCAATCTCCTTAAGTTAAGCGCTTCTTGCTAACGTCCTTAAAAGGAGAGAAAGAACCTGAGGGCGTTTAGCATTCAACATATAGATATAAAAGATAGGGCATAAAGATGAGACTAGCTTGTAGTGTTCACGTGGTGAAGGTTGAACTTGGGCCTTGGCTTCGGTTCCAGAGATGGGTTCTGTGGTGAACTCGAGTTGAATAAGACAAGTCTTTCTCAAGCTTTTAGCTTGGACCAAGAATGGATAGAGTTTACTCAGCTGCGATTGCTTGGTCAGTCTGATTAGGATTCAGATTCTGCTTTCTGAAATTTCATGGAATCTTAGAGAGACTAGAGTAGGTAAGAAAGTGTGGGTGGAGTGAAAAGCCGGTTACATGGTTGATGCTTTCGTGGTTAAAGAATCTCTCTTAGCTAAGGCAAGGCCACCTGCGCCCGACTATATCTTTTATTTTCTCCGCAGGCCTTAACACAGCAAAAGACGACAGAGGCATAAAGGAAGGTTGATGCAGAATAAGCGATGTTCTTGCTCTTATTTCTCTTGGAATAAGAATAGCGTAGTAATTACCCTCGGGGAGGTTGAAAAAGCTGCTAACAAGAATCGTTTTTCTTTTCTCTTGCGACCTTCCATGCCAAGCAGGGTTGAAGGGATCGATCCCAATAGCCTTCACGAAGAGAAAGATCCATTCTTTATAGCCGTTACGAAAGCTCCCGAAGAGAAAGAGGGCTTTGCTGCTTGACTGCGTGAACCAGGTCCAGGTCTTGCATTTGGCATTCCCGCTGTTGACGTCCCATCGAGTTAGCTAGTTAACGGTGAAACAGATTTAGGAATGAATAGCAGGCAAAGTAAAGTCCTTGCTACGAATTCCGGGTAACATTTTGTATTCCTTAAGGTCACAGGTGAAGCTGACTTCCTGCGGTAGCCCCTAGGCTATGTGACCAGCAGTATCTATTTCACTTTCAAAGAGACTTTTGTCAATTTAATAGTTTAAGTCAAGCATTCTCCGAGACCGAGAAGAGGAAGCAGGGAAATCGGTAGCTATTCTCTCGTAGCGACTCCGAACGAATGCTTAGTTTTACCAATAATTGCATTGCCTGAGGCGAACGGACGCTTAAGGAAAGGCTACTTCTTTATTTCTTCGTTTTGGTCCCCGGATAACTGATTTAGGAGTGAAAGAAGCCAAGTCAGTATACTTTTATTCAACCAGAGCTTTCGAGATAACCAGTCCAGGTGCAGCGCGAGCTAAGACTAAGACTTCAACTCCAAGGCAAGTTTTTGAGGAAAAGGAGCGGATGGTTCATGCTTCGAAGAAGAATCTTTCTCTAGATCGAATGCGACCTAGAAAAGTTCTTCCTGGCGAGGACAAGGTCAAGCAAGGGAAGAAATAACTATAAGATTCGGAATCGAATCCGTTTTTATTTGTTGCAAGTGTTCGTTTATCCCATAGATTCCGCTTCAATAAAAACCACAATTCAGGAAGAAAATGAAGAGATGCCGATGCAATTGAATGAGATAATTCGCAGTAATTGATTCACGAAGCCGCTCTTTCAAAGTCACTATCTCTATCATAATAGAAGCAAGCTCAAGGCTAGGATGAATTAGCTAACGAATTGACTAGGAGAATGATTCTTAAATAAGGTGAAACTTTTCCTATTGCCCACTCCGCGCTCTCTTTGACCACTACTCACTGATTAGCTGGGAATATTCTTGCTTCTTGCCAGTTAGCTCTCCAGGGAGCGAAGGTAGTTACTGATTCAATTCTTTCGTAGGGGGGCAGGCTCATGGCGATAGGTTCTTTAAGTAGAGTCTCTATAATCTAGGTCTCAGTAGACGGAATTAGTCTGGTAAAGCTCTTGTGGCTAGCTCTTGGTCTGGGGAAGCGGTTTACTATCTAGGTAGAAGATCTCCAATCATTAGCTCTGGTTCACGGCTAAACGTTGTAGGCCTAAGCGCAGTTGTCGCTCTTGGAGTCTGATCAGTAGGGGAGGAATTCACACCGGGAAATCTCTTTCTTAATAAAGAAGCAACATCCTAATCATACCCGGCTCCAGGCCTTAAAGAATCAATACCCGGAGAATGGTAAATGGCAAGAAAGGGTGTAACCGGCAAGATCCGACTTGAAACTTGAAAGCGAGTGAATAGCAGGCTTGTGTCCTTTAATCCAGAATGGCTGCTTGGTCTTCAGTGACATGATTTTCCCTTGGGTTACTTTTTTTCCTGTCGATCATTTGTAGATCGAAAGGGCGCTCATTCCCTTGCGGTAAAATGACAAGTGAGAAGATTGGAATGGGTTTCTAGAGCGATTGAATCAAGCAAGAAAACAGCATGCAAGCCTAGTTAGCCACCAGTGTGAGGAACGAAGTACTCGACTGTCAAGTAGAGGTTTGAAGAAGCGGAATTCCGGTTTAGAACCTGAAGATGAAGCTGCTGGTGAGGCTTTAGTTTCCATTGCAAATCCAACATCATATGAATAAGAAAGCGAGGGATAAAACCTGGTGAAAGGAAGGCCTTTCCAAAGAAGGTTGGTTAAACGCTTCGTACTTAGCCCTGAACTCCTCAGAACACCAAGCAGCGGAAGCGGCGAAAGAATAAGCCCTCTTCAGCCTGTACGGACTTCTCTGCGAACCAATCACAAGGTGGAGATTTACTATGATGAATTGGGATCCGCGTTAACCAACTCGCCTGCCTTTCTCTTTAAAGCTATAAACCACCTGACAAAGAGATATACCAGGCAAGTGATTTCGAACCAACATAGGCAGATAGATAGGAATTAGTGAAGCTGGTAGGACGAGGGTGTCGTACCGAATAAAAGAAAGAAAACCCACGTCTCTTTCATAGATAGCACTCCCCTTTTCTCGAGTGTAGTGAACGATCCACACTTTCACTCCAAAAAGCCTGACTTAGTGGCTTGCACACAAAGAAGCACCAGTAGCCACTCTAGCATCCTTAGCAAGAGCAAGACTCCATTCACGACACAGTTAAACCTCTGACTTTACCAACCATAGGATAGGGTTCTCTTCCTCAACTGGCTTAGCTTATGAGGTCGGTCGACAAAACCTGGTCTTTCTGGTCGTGTTTACGTATCCGCTCACCCAGCTGTTAGGGATATAAGTTAGTTTATCTCCAGCAACATAAGCTACTTTTTCCGTAGCAAGATTAGCTCCTAAAGCAGCAACTCTGGATTTACAAGTGGGTGAAAGAGTGTATTTACCTACTACTTATTTGATTCTCTAGCAGAAGTAGACAAAAGGGCATCCTTAGCTCCAGCACCAGCGGACACACGAGATTCCTGTAAAGCTGCTTATAAACTCCTAGTGTCATCACTTCGATGGAAAAAAGCTCGATCGACCCATACTCTATAGAATCAGTGGTTTAACTTCTCTTCCTCTTATTGCCCGAAAAGAGGCTATTAACAAAAGGCTAATAGCAGCTTCTCTTTCTTGACCTTAGGATTACTCATTAACTATTAGCGTACTAGTCAGTGAAATAGTTCCCACAGTAAGGGAGAGAGGAAAGGTAAAAAAGGGGTCTATCGGTAACTACAGGGATAGCTGTTCTGCAACAGGTACAGACTCCTTAACTCTTTTTTTTATAAGGGGGATAACGTGAAATGGGATATCCGTAGAAAAAGGAAGTGGGGGCTACAGCAAGAAAACGACTGCGCTAACGCGCTACGGCTTTCGCGCGTCTGCGCTTAACCGTAGCTTGTTTGGTCGAGCGTCTTCAAACCTTACTTAAAAAAAAAATTCTTTCGTTCTTCTGTCAAAAGTAGGGAACAGCAAGTGTCTGATCCTTTCAATCAAGCGATAGAGGCAGAGGCTTTACTTCAATCGCCTACGCTAGGAGGAAGCTGCTGTCGAGTGACCATTGGCCGAGGGGAGTTCCATCATGTAGCTGGGTACAAATAAGCCAGTGAAATAGGACTAGGAAGTGTACGACGAAGCACGCGTGGTACGTAAGCGAATACGGATCACGTGGGTTTGTACTGATCCGCTTTCGAGCTGTCGAGTGAGGATTGGCTGAACGTACTTTGGCAGCTCTCCTAGTGGAGTACTAGTCTGACAGATTCTCATCGGTGTCAAGCCACGTTTCGATACCCGCGAAAAACAGGGGTCGGTCCGTCGTCATAAGCAAGACAGGACACCACTATATATAATATAAAAAAAGCTAATAATAAGAAAGAGTTAAGGGTCTCCAGCGCCTATAAATAGAAGCCTCTTTCTCTATTTGGCAAAGCAAAGGGAGATGGATCCAGCTACCGTAGAAAGACTTTCTCAAATTGCGCAAGAAATTCAAGGCATCGATACCGAGAAGCTCCAACGGGAGCAAACCCTGGCTGCCTTTTGGGAGCACCTGCCTCCTCTCGATCCGGAGGTCGTGGCAAAAGTCATGCAAGAGCTCCGGGACCGCATTCGAGCTCTTGAAGACCGGAAACGGGCCCTCCTCCTCGAACAGCAGGAGCTGATTGTTCGAGCTGCCGCCCCCCCCAATCCCCCGAGAAATGAGCATTAGCTCTTTCTATAAGATTAAAATAAAGGGTCCGTCGACCCACAGTAGTTTGTGTTTTAATTTAGGGCTTTCTTTCGTGGAGATCTACTCCTATCTATCCTAAGTCCTAAGTAGATTGCTTTTTATTTTTTGTGTTTGCATGTATCATGTTTCTTATGTTAAGATTATAATATATAATAAAGTAGTACTGTATTGTAAAAAAAAATGTGCTGACTGGAGTTTTGCGTTCTCTACGAAGCTGAAAAACCAAACCCTAAGTTCAGTTCGTGTGTTTGTTTTACGTGAGCGCGCTTCACTAGTGTGCGTAGAAAAAAACACACATAATCATAAAAGTGAAATGACTTAAATAGAGAGATTCGAAGAAGCTACGATTGAGACTTGAGATTTGCTTGGTTTGTGCCCGGAGAAGATCTCAAAGAAGGAGCTCCGGTTCATGTTCATATTCGTCCCGGCTCTTTGAAAGGTAGCAAAGCAAGTAGCTAGCGAAGGACATTAGGACACCTCCCGCCCAGAGGTAGGCATCGATTGAAAATGCTGCAAAGGCTTTAGGAGCAGGGCCTGGAACTGAAACTGGTCCGGGCATAAGTCCAGACTCTCGGTCTTCTTAGGCCTCTGCTGAAACAGAGAAGAATTTCGAAATGAAATGTAAGATCGCATTAAACTAGTTCAAATAGCCCTAGCTAGATGACAGCCATCAAAAGGCCGAGGCTATAGGGGCTTAGGCCTTTTGATGGCTGGCTATTTTGATAAAATTCAGATCCTATCCTTTTGTCTTCTTCCTTCTTTCCTAAGAATAAAGTTAGAGAAATTCTTTATAAAAGAAAGTAGCAAAAATCATAAGAGAAGAAAACAGAAGGAACGTAGTAACTCTAAGGTATGAAGTAACTCGCCCTAATTCATAAGGGTCGAGCGTCTTCAATCCTTTCGTTTGTGCATCTTTCTTTCTCCCATGCATTTCTTGGTTGGACCAACCCAACCGGCGATTTACAACAAGTCTTTCCTCATTTTTGTTGGGGAGCAGAGAGAAAAAGAAGAAGAAAGCAAATGAGATATCAGGTTTATTATGTTTATAAAAAACTTGAATTTTTAAAAAGGGTCCGTGATCCTTTTTTTTTCAAGAGAAATCAAATCTTTGTAAAAAAGACTGTTAACTTTCGCCCGTTATCTCCTCATCTTCCTATTTATAAGCCACAGCTCACTTCGACGTTTCCAATTTCCCATAGAATCTCTGGGGCTTTCCTAGCCACTATCGTTTTGTTTTTTTATCTTCTTTGTCTGAAAATAGGTTTGATTTGCTTCACCTATGCAAATTTCTACAAATGTTTCTTTTATTCATCAAAGCTCATCCTAATCTCCGTCGAGATTACAGCCTTAGCCCTGTCCTATCATTTGTATAATGGGCTTCGTCATTTATTGCACGTCCAGTGATTCCACCCGTGATACAGAATCCCGTTGGGGACACTGATCGCGACTCCAAGATGGCTATCTTGGGGTCAAGACCCAGTTCGGCAACCCCACCATAAACCTTCCACATCCGCCCCCAAAACGAATCAACTGTGGATCAGTCGTCTCAGACTTCCAGTGTCGGTTCACAACCGGCGCGTCAAAGAAGTCTTGGATGGACACCTCAGGCGACCACACCGTTAGGTGGTACCACCTCAAGTGAGTCAGCCATTGCCTAACCCAAGCTCGAAGAGAAGTCCACTCAAGGAAATCTCTTACCGATTCCCCAACGAATAACTTCATCAGAGAACAGTTTGAGGTCCAAGGGGGCGACTTCCTTTCGGAGTCTATCCACCAGGACACCCTGAAAGTAAGGGTTCAGCGATCTACCACGACCTAACCATAAACAGAATTGTAAAGATCGCTTTTGGAACATCTTCAGAATCCTTGAAGTGCGAGGAGACGGATGATGTGGGAAGGTGCTAATACTACGTCTATCTGCACCGCCTATCCGTAGAAGCGTTGTAAAGCGCCTAACGGAATAGGTCATGTGAATGGGGCCATCAACCCATAAGGGTGATGATAACCCAAACAACATGACAGGGACACTGGGGAGAGATCCACAGTGCACCCGCGGGAGAAGAACTTCTTAGCAAATTCCACCGAGCCGTTGTCCGAAACCAGTGACTTCTGTTATCAGTATCAATCCTAGGGTAAGAAGAAGCAGAAGAGAAAGCCCTTGATCCGATAAGGAAGGCTTTTTTCAAATCCACCACCAGGGAATGAAGGTAGGGCAGAGGCATTCGAAGAAGCTCTTTTTTCAGACGCAGAAAACAGAAGATACCACTGGAAAATCTACAACTGTCGATCCAGCCTGAACAGCAGCATTAGCCGTAGAAGGAGCCTTAGAGACAATGTTCAGGACTTCTTCTTCTGCCTGTTCTAGCACTCCCTTTCGACGTTTCTTTCGAATCCCGGTTGTAATGATAGGACTCCTTCCCTTAGCACAAGCACTAAGTAAGCAAGCTACCTTTTTAAACCTCTCTGAAAAGGAAACGAATTGGTAGGTGCCCCTCTCAATTTGGAGAGTATTCTACCTCGCTCTTTTCAGAGGAACCCTAGCTCCCTGGTCCACTCAGAATGGTTACTGGACAAGACTCGGACAGCTACCCGCGAAACATAGCACCCTCCACGTGTTGGGAGAGCCCAGAGGTATCGGGGAACTAGGTTACTCAGAGGAGTCAGCAACAACGTGTTCAGTCATCACTCTACGCAAATACATTTCGCCTAGTTACAACAAGGAAAGCTAGTCTGCTAATCCCTTAATAAGAGTTGGATTATCCTATGTCGCAGATCCGCTGTCCAAAAGAATGCTTCAGGAGAGGAGTGAAGCTAGATCGGTTGTGGACTTCAAATCTACTGAGTATGTGTGCTTGGCGCCAACTAGGCGGTACAGAGGTGCCGTTTGGTTGAATGTGCCATCCATAGGTAATTGACGGAGAACTTCCATCAACCACTTATGAAGGGGTTTTAGCAACCTCTGGTTCACCCAGTTACCCATGGCGAAAATTCTATTCTTACCGCCTCCCTCAACCGACCTACCCAAACGACCCAGATAGGGCGTAACTGAGTCGAACTCGGGAAAAGGTGCTGTCAGACCCACTTGGGAAGCGAAAAGTTCACCATCGGTGACTGAGAACTTCTCATTGTTCGGATCAAAACAGTACCTCACTCGAGGGTACCACAGAACCCCTAATGGAGCGAAAGCCTTACCGGTTGAGGCCCTCTCCCGGACCAATTGGAACCAGGAGGAGACCTCAGAAGGAAAAGCCCGAAAGAAAGAACGAACGAAACCGTCGTCCTTTTGGACCTTCCTTTAACCGGATAGGCCTCATCTTCGAGGCTGTGGCTAAAGTTTGGAATTCGACCTCTCCTTATACGCTCTAAAAAGGGGTCATGGACTCCTTTTTAGTTTAGGATCCCTTTTCTACATTAAATTCTTTATTGAGCCTGGTGTGGAATCACCATCATTACACATTCATTGTTGGTCTGGCTGCTGGTCTAGCGATCCCTCCTAGCCGCCGCCTAGAGTGCAGCCTGCCTGTTGAAGACCGTAACGTTTGTAACTCAGTGCTCCATACGGGGAAAATGAAAACAGAATTCGTTCGGATCCTCCCACATGTTCAATCTTTTTTTAGCGGTTTCCCCAGAGATCTTTATCATTAATGCAACCTCCATTTTGCTCATTCATGGAGTTGTATTTAGTACCTCTAAGAAATATGATTATCCACCGTTAGTCAGTAATGTGGGTTGGCTTGGATTACTGAGTGTTGCGCGCCTAGGAGGGCAGCGCGCTTTGGGATGCGGAGGAGCGAAGCAGCTCGAACGAATGTGAGAGGAGCGAAAAAAGCCCAGCTCCCTAACCTAATGCGGCACCGGGTTCGGACCGCAGGGAACCGTAGCATGGGAGGACGTCTAATCCTTTTGCCGCCGCAAGGCTGGCTAATCGTACGCAGCAGGCTCGAATACCCCTGGTTCTGGAAGGCACATGAGTCCGAACGCTATGTTGAATGTGCGACCGACACTACACTACGTAGGTACCTGTGCAGGTGAGGCGTCGGTCGGTCCTAGAAACGGCGGCAGCGGCGCGAGGAGTTAACGACCGGACGTGCTGCAACCTAGGGATCACCAGGCAGCTCTTTCGCTCTATAGGGATCGGGGGGGCATAGCACAATTCTTCTTGGAGGAGGGTTGGTTTGCCCGGGTGACTGATCCTGCCATAATGTACTCCTACCTATAGCACCGGCAACCGAAGTCGAGCATACATACGACGATCTTCATGCGTGAATAGCCGGGAGGAAAGAAAGGGCGGTAGATGATAATGAAAAAGGGCGCCGCGTCTGGACGGGCGGGCCGAATAGAATAGAGCTTACCTCCGGCACCTGGCTTTCTCCGGCGCATATTAGCTTAGCTGCGCTTAATAGGCCGGTTTGGCTTCCTCTCTGGCGGCCACTTTCCTTACCTTACCCACGCGACACTCCCACTCCAAGCTACGCCTGCTGAGCAAGATGCATTGCGATTTCCTATTCTGTGGACGCACCGGAATATGATCCGGGACGGGAAGATAATTTTATGGCGGGCTTTCTCTCGTAAAGCCAAAGACGCCCCAAGACAAGGGGGAAGGGGACATGAAAAATAGAACCTGGCCGGATCCGGGCTGGGATAGTGACGCCCATTCCTAACCAGTTTCGAAAAGGTTCGCTCATGCTGGAGGGAGCATCCCCACTTAGTGATCGGTCCGCTAGTTCACGCAAATCCGAATAAGTTATCACGGACGAGCCACATGCAGGGAAACTTGCACGTGTGGTTCTGGCCGGGCTTTCCTGAGGTATCTAATAACCTTGCTTCTGCTCGCCGCTGGCGCACCTCTCCTAACTATTGCCCATTTATTCCGGAATAATCTTTTTAGGAGGGACAATTTTACATATTTCTGCCAAATCCTTCTATTATTAAGTACGGCTGGTACCATTTCGATGTGTTTCGATTCTTCCGAACAAGAGAGGTTTGATGCTTCTGAATCCATTGTATTAATTCCACTTCCTACTCGCAGTATGCTCTTTATGATCTCGGCTCATGATTCAATTGCCATGTATTTAGCTATTGAGCCTCAAAGTTTATGTTTTTATGTGATGGCAGCATCAAAAAGAAAGTCTGAATTTTCCACGGAAGCCGGCTCGAAATATTTGATCTTAGGTGCATTTCCCTCTGGAATCTTACTGTTTGGGTACGACCGGACAACTACCGATATCTATAAATATCCTTTCTTAGAATGTTGTTGTATAATATATATCGTAAACTATCGGATCGGGTATTACTTAGATGTGAAACTTGCAGACCTCATTGGTGATCTTACGGGGGGAACGAAATCAAAAAGAATATATAGACTTGTAGAGACCCTCTATGTAGTTGTCTATCTGAGGCGATCGATCTACATCTTTCCTCATAGCCCTGGGGCTGTGTCTCGATCTCCTACGTGCGAAATCTGAGGGACTAGTTCCTATGGAGATTCCCCTTGGTCTAATTCCACGCCTTATGACGTATTTGAACTGGGAGGCCTGGCGTAAAGTGAAGATTGAGGGAAATAGAGCTAAATTCCCTTCTGGGGTATTCCGAAGGTGTAACCTAGGCAACGAAAAAGGGGCCCGATACTTCAACTAGAGGAGCGACCAGTTGGTTCACCAAACCCCGACCCAGCGTCACACGTTCTCCAGGTCCGAAGGGATCCAGTGCCCAACTACCGACTCCTTCCGGAATTGCGTTATCGGAGCCGAGCCAGGAATGGCCGTTAGTGGACACCCACCACTTTTCACCGGTTAGAGAGGCCCTCTTTAATACATTAAAGAAAAGATGTTCACAGGGGCCAGAAAGACTCGGTCATAGGAACTTAGACCGCCTACGCGCTGGTAAACGAAAACCACCTCGACCGGATCATAGTAAACAACAATGTCGAATCAGGCCGCCCCTTGCCTTGAAAGAATTCAATTCACAGGCGGCCACCAGCTTTCCCAAAATAAATAAGGGGAGATCTGCTGCTTACTGCTCACGGAAACATCCGACCTATACTATAGTAAAGTCGTCCGCGTATCTTTATGATCTCCCTTCCTTATCCTTAGCCTTTCACACTAAGCTCTTCAATCCTTAGCGCAAGCACTAAGTAAGTAAACAACCTTATGGTTGACTTAACAATTGGGATACTGGTTTCACCGTACTTATAATCCATCTTTCATTATATGCTAATTTCAGTCTATTAGTTCATAGCGAAGCTCAGCTGGAGGGACAGTCTAACATACACAGTATGTAGGGCTTATACACACCTTTAGTAGTTCCCTCAAAAACCCCTGTCTTCTGCCTACCAATGGGAGAGAGAGCTTGTTGGACGGATAGAGTGAATGCGGGAATGGGATACTAATTAAAAAAAAGCCAGAAACCGGAGCCTGTGGTTGATATAAGAAAGACTTACTCTCTTTGGGAGGCAGTGTCTACAAGTCATAGAGTCTAGGCTAATAAGCTAAGTTAGTATACTAAGACTAGCGGAGCTCAGCTGCTGAGGATAGACTAAAGGAATAGTTTTCGTGTGAACAGGATTCGTTCCCAAACCCCCTGTTTTGCCTACCGACCTTTCTCTTTCTAGCCCCTCCACGCTTACCAACGCCTGCATTCCTTTGATTTCTTGTTATAGTCCTTATACCTACCATATTCCTTTGTCTTTGCACCGGATCGACTATCAGTCTTGTTTGCTATAGCTTGAATCCGTGATTGACCTATATCTAATAATTTGTTTGCTAGCTTGACTCCAGAACTAGTAGAGGAAGGAAGCGATGATCGGTCTATCCCATTAAGCGTAATCCCGTTAGCCAATGAAAGGACTACCTTTCTTGGACTGTGAGCGACGACACAGAGCTAAGCGAGAGACGAGAAATGCGATTAAACTGCTTCTGCTAACAGTCCTCTCTTTTCTGTATCGGTCGGCATCTTCTTTCTCAACCAGTCAATCCTGCCTAGCCTGAAAGTGGATAACCTTCCGAAAGACACTCCACTAAGAAATGGACCTTTTACCAAATCTCGGCACCACCTTGATTGAATCGAGACAATCACCATTCGCCACGTTCATCAAGGCTCATTCAATAATGATGATTTTATTCGATCTATTCGAGACTCAAGGGGAACTGATCACATAGCAGGTCTCATACTCTATCTCGCTTCAAACACCCCCTTCCAACATGAAAATCCAACTCTTCCTTTGAAGGCCAAGGCCGGTGGAAGGCCAATGAAGTCAAGCAACCTACTTTCCAAAAAGGAGGGTTTTGCATACAAGCGCTAAAGTTTCTGAGTTACATTACGCAATTAATTTCTGCTGGCCTTGGCAAGGAAGGAAAGGTTTTCCATAGCCGGGGTCCGGGGGTTCCTCTCGTAACCGCAGAAGCTACGACATGGGCATAGCTAGGTGCTGGCTTTAGGACTACGGCAAAGAGAAGTATTTATTTCATGGGATTTGGTAATCTAGCTAGACTTCCTGGTATTCTTGTTTCTAGAGAGGGAGACATGCCAAAGGCTTATTATTACCAAGAACGGTAAGAAGGAAGGCAAAAGCAAAGAAAGCGACGGGAAGGCGAGAAATAAAAAATGAAGTATGTACGAGCGGAAGTTTTCATGCCAGCAAGTGCCTTTGTTTCGGGAAAGGCCAAGACCCTTATTGTAGTTGTAGTGTATAGTGGGGAATCCAGTTGAAGCTCGCTT